CGTCGCCTACTTGAAGTACTGTCCCGGTATTCACAATCTTGACTTCTCTATTATATTGTTCAATACGTTCACGGATAATATTACTAATTTCGTCGGCTCGAATGGTTACCATTAGCGTCTCTTAATTCTTTTTCGGAAACAAAGGGAGAAAAAATAATAATAATAATGCCTACAGTAGAAGGGCTAATCAGTTACTCCTTTCATGGCCCCGAGCATGTCAATATTAGCACCGATGGTGCGTAAATGTAACTCGCTGTTCGAACAACTATTCAGAGTTCCTAGAGCTCCTTGTAAGGCTTGTTGGAAAACTCGTTGTCGCACCTGATTAATTGCTCTTTGTTGTTCAAAATGAATGGTTTCATTTTTGTAATTTTCTAATCGTTCCAAATTCTCATAAGTGGCATTAATCAAATTCCACTTTTCTCGTTCTATCTCAGAGTATCCATTCACTCGAAACTCATCTCCTTCTATTTCCACTTTCCGTAAGCGAGCCCGGGCTTTTTCGAGCTGCTCAATGGCTCCTTCGCGTAGTTCTTCTGAATTTCGAATAGTACTCAAGATCCTCTGTTTTCGATTATCTAATAAATCACTTAATGAAAGTAGATTATCTTCCCATTCATTTCACAACTTCACTTCTATAATCTCTTCCCGAACCAAACATGAATCTTTCGATTCATTTGGCTCTCACACTCAGTTACTTAATGGATCATTCCCTATATTTTAATGTAACGAGCCTACCCTCTCTTCTCTGTTCGTATTCCAAGATATCGAAACGGATACAAGACCAGAATATTCGGAGGACTCTTCCGACCCGACAAAAATCTGTCATTGTCAGCAAAGTTGTTTCTTTTTTTTTTTTCTTTAAATCCAAAAAATGCTTCTTATTTTATACATAGGTCATCGATTCAACATTGGATAAAAAAGGGCGAAACACCCATTTTTCCAGTAAATGGTTCAAATCATTTTATCGATATGAGTGTTCTATATCGGATAAATTGCCAACTATTCTTTTTTTGAAACCATCTTCGTACTAACGTAGTGGTAGAAAGAGTACCATGTTGTGCCTGGACTTCAAACGGTTTCGCTTTAACCATGTTAATGGTCCCACATTATTGGCTGATAGAGAATCAAAGTTGATTTACCAATAAGTCACGAAATGCTATGGTTCTTACATATGATTTCTGAATTTATTCAGAAGTAGTTCGTCGAGATTATGCACCTTTCTTTCCTATTTATAACTTTCCTATTCAAAAAAAAAAAAAGAAAGTGCAGCCGGTTGGATCCAGCCTATTCTTGAAATACACAACTCGCACACACTCCCTTTCCAAAAAAGATCAATACACCAAGCACTACACTTAGATTTATTAGATTTGTTGCTAAAATATCGGTATTAAACCCGAAACTCCCAGCAGATGGCCAATGACCAAAGGAAACGAAAGAATCTATTACATCTTTGATATGCTTTCCTATTATAGATAGGACCAACAAAATTGAACAGAGTTCCTTTTGTATCACTTCGCCCCCTTTGTTTTTGATTGATTTATTTTTATTAATTTCCTTATTATAAATATGAACAGATTCATTTCATTTTAATAAATATTTTTTCTTTATTATTATTATTTCAATGGAAATTCCCAATAATCTATTTATTAGTCCCAGGTCTCATGTCAATTACGAAATAACTCGTTTGTTGCAACACTTCCTAAAAGTAAAAAAAGGTTTCCATTAAGAACGGGAGGGAAGAAAGCGAGTGGGTCTGCTATGCTAATTCCTCATCCTCAAATCACTCCATCCCCGGGGGGTATTGTCTCAACGAAGAGGTGATTGTAGGAGTGAAGTTTTGATATAATTCGGCAAGTCCACGGCAATCAAAATCAAATAGGAAAATAAGTATGTATTTTTCAAAGATTAAACAAAAGGATTCGCAAATAAAAGCGCTAATGCCACGACCAGTCCGTAAATCGTTAAAGCTTCCATAAAAGCCAGACTAAGCAATAAAGTACCTCGTATTTTACCCTCCGCTTCTGGTTGTCTCGCGATACCTTCTACGGCTTGGCCCGCAGCAGTACCTTGACCAACTCCAGGTCCAATAGAAGCAAGTCCTACAGCCAATCCAGCAGCAATAACGGAAGCGGCAGAAATCAGTGGATTCATATTAAGTTCCTCGCACCAAAAAAAAAGAAATGGTTAATGATACAATCAACCAATGAATTATTACTTATATTATTCCATCACTAAGATCTATCCGAAAAAAAAAAAAATAACTAAGAACTCTGAATTGAAATGATAATATTACTAAATCATCAGAACTACTTCGATATCTCGTTTTTAGTTCCTATCCATGGAGTCTTTGTAAATTTATATGGTTCTAGTTCTTCCATTTCTTTGTTCCGAACCATTCTATTCTTTCAATTCTTCGCTCTTTCTCTTCTATATGCTTGACTTCATTTGTTTATTCATTCAATCCACAGTCACAGATAAAACGGAAGTAAAACGGAAG